ATTGAAATTCAATTTCGTGATCTATATCTTCAATTTTTGGAAATTTTGAAAGTTCTTCTATTAAACCCTGATCAATAAACCGATAAAACCCTTCAAATTGTATCTGATTAAATCCAGGTATTGTAGATGTTCCCTCTTTTCCATCCCCGAGCATCTTGTTTGAAGTTCCCATTTATCCGTTTATTGAAAAAATCCCATCTCTCATTCTTCACCGAATCATATCCATAGAATTCGATCTAGCAATAATGGAATTTCTATTCTGTTTACTGAATCACATGAAATTTTATCCAACTCCAAGATATATGGAATGTATGAAATACGTATGAACGGAGACTCGTGAAATTTTTTATAAGAAAGAGATCCAAATGGAAGAGAATTGAGAAATACCACTGGAACTTATGGAGTTTTGTAAAGACTAGAAAAAAAGTAATTTCATTTTCACCTATGATATTACATATTCCAATTCGATTGCATACCATAAAAAAATGTATTCATGATTGGATCTGTTCAAGCAGATAAACATATAATAAATAGAAAACCTGTGTTTGTTTATTTTTTTGATTTATTATTATTAATAAAAAATCAAAAAAAGAATGCACAGATATATATGTCTCTTTTTCTTCTTTTATTGTGGTACAGTTATATTTGGGACAGCACATGCTCTATCAACAATTCAAATTTCTCTTCAATGTATTCAATGAAAAATTGAAATACCAAAATTTATTGAGAATTACTCCTGAAAAGCATCCCTAAAGAGATAAAATACCTTATAGTGATAACACAACGTAACGTATGTTCTGATTTTGGGGTTTACATATACTCATAATTACTGTTATAATTGAAATTGAAGAAGATTTCTTTTTAATTGAAAAAACTCAATATAGATTTCGTTAGAAATTAGAAATTCATTTCTATTTCTAATGATTTTTGTATATTATTAGAAATCCAAAAATGTGGATTTGAATTCAAAAATGATCATGAATTTACAGTCAATAGTTAATGGTTCTGATTTGTACTAGATTCTATATTCTAGATTCTAGATTTTGTGACTTAAAATCTATGTTGAAAAAAAAAAAGAGAAAATTGAAATCGAGTTTCTATCATCATTTTGGCGGCATGGCCGAGTGGTAAGGCGGGGGACTGCAAATCCTTTTTCCCCAGTTCAAATCCGGGTGCCGCCTCAACAGCAGATTTGAAATCCCCTATGATAACTATAACAAACGTAGGAAAAGGCTCTTGATAATTTATTTTTATCGTTCTAAGCCTCCAGCTCCGGAGGTTCTATTCTCTAACTAAAGTTTTGCCTATCAGATTCAAGGAAAACGTAAAGTAGTGGGGGGGGGGGGTCCGTCTGAGTCTTTCACTAGCCAGCGAGGGGATTAAATTAAGAGTAATAGTTTTGGAAAGTACCTAAGATACTTTGGATACAGACTCATGAAAGTCTCAAAATGCTCAGACATTCAATAAATATTAGATTCGATGAAGAATTGCCTTTCGTTTTACTTCCAAAAATAAAAAACGATAAAAGAAAGAAAAAGTCTTATTCTTTCAACATCTGAGTCAAATTCCTTGGATACCTCGAAAAGTGTTCGTTTACCTGTGTTTACATCTTGTCGATTCTATTAGAAATTCTATAATAAGAATAACTCATTATAAGATAAGATAAGTGGATTTTTTGGAGTAGTTCATCAATGGTGACCAAATACCTCTCTCTGTTTTTGACTCTGCACCAGTGCTTTCACTATTATTAGTGAACAATAATGGAATAGTTTCTTCATATTCATAGAAATAGGGGACAGAATTCACATGGATATAGTAAGTCTCGCATGGGCTGGTTTAATGGTAGTTTTTACATTTTCCCTCTCTCTCGTAGTGTGGGGAAGAAGTGGACTCTAGAAGTACTCCTAAATTGCGGTAATAATCAAACTCTATCAACCTGTATCAATTGTTTTAGTTTTGTAGACCGCGGGGCCTTTTTTTTTTTAGAAGTTGGATTTATGTTTTGTTTTATTGACTCATTTTCTATTTTTATATCAGGGTTTACGCCGTTAATCATTCATGGGGTAACCCCTTTTCGAAATCTGAAAAAGTTTCCATCGAATTCGAATTATCTGTATTAAAATGAAATGGATCAAACAAACAAATTAAATATGAAAAGTATGTCCATACATTTCATATTCTATTTAATTTATATTGACATTTATAAAGAAAAAGACAGATACAGCTGTATTCCTTTATATTAAAATATTTCACTTGTATCTTTATACATTACAATAACCATAATGGCTAGTATGGTAGAAAGAGATCTCTTTCTACCATACTAGCCAGCCTCTTAGGATACTACTGCTGATACTGAGTTTAATGCATTCCTTTCATTTAAGACGAGAAATTCAAATCCTTTTTTTTTCCTTGATAGTAAAATTGTATTCAAATTAATTATTTTGACTCACTGTTTTTACGTAAATTATAAGCAAAAAAGCAGTAGGAACGAGAATGAAGA